TTGCGCATTATTTTAATAGTGTAAATAAGCATATTTTAGGCCCAAATAAGCTACTCGAGGTTTTCCTGTTTCCGGGGGGTTCACAGGAGTCTTAGCTATCTCAGGAGTTTAGGGGGGTAGGGGGGTTCTACGCGAAGAAACCAGGGGTAATAATAGGGATGTTTCGAGTAAGAAATCATTATATATGCTCTTGAGATACCAGTATGCAATTCTTATTAGAAAATCTTTTCAACACTCAAAATATTTACTCGCTGAGCGAGATAAATGCTCTACCTTGTTAGTTATTACCGTGTGCGCTCTGTAATGCCAAGTGAAAAGGAAAAAAAAAAAGAAAACCCCTTGCTCGCTGGAGAGAATGCCCGGCATGCTGGGTTATCTCGGAGATGTACTTCACCATTAACTTATGCAAGCGTCGATAAAAGTGGGAGGAGTAATATCAATCAATGGCCCTGAAATAGGAACCAAATGCCAGGAAAAATTCACTGTGTGCGACCCCCACGAATACTTGTCCCTCACCTTCAATAACCGTTATCATTAAGGAATCAACTGATGGTCGGTTCTTATTTCATCCTGTATTGTGTTTATGAGGGGGGGGGATAAACGTATAACATTACTAATGAGTTAAATTATTAAATCTTAAATTTTTAACCATCCTTGATTTAATAAAATGTTAAATTTAACTTTACATACTTTATGTTCTACTTCGAATTGTAGTGATATGTTAGTGTGGAACACCAGTTTGTGTTAATTAATTATATATGTTTTTAAATATTATAGAATGCTTAATATAAATTAATGGTGATAATACATAGATAGATGTTTGATATAAATTAATGATAATTATACATAAACAGATATGGTTAATATAAATTAATGGTGATAATACATAGATAGATGTTTGATATAAATTAATGATAATTATACATAAACAGATATGGTTAATATAAATTAATGGTGATAATACATAGATAGATATGGTTAATATAAATTAATGGTGATAATACATAGATAGATATGGTTAATATAAATTAATGGTGATAATACATAGATAGATATGGTTAATATAAATTAATGGTGATAATACATAGATAGATATGGTTAATATAAATTAATGGTGATAATACATAGATAGATATGGTTAATATAAATTAATGGTGATAATACATAGATAGATATGGTTAATATAAATTAATGGTGATAATACATAGATAGATATGGTTAATATAAATTAATGGTGATAATACATAGATAGATATGGTTAATATAAATTAATGGTGATAATACATAGATAGATATGTACATAGGGATATGGTTAATATAAATTAATGGTAATATACATATATGTCTATAAATTAGTCATGTATTGAAGTTGGTACATAGCCAAAGAATAGTTTAATTTAAAATCCTAGCTTTGGGAGTTAGGGATAGGAGTTAAAATCTCCTTTCTTTGAGCAGTAGGGAGGATTCTAACTTCCGGCGCCCGGTTTACAAGACCGGTGCTCTGGCTCTGAGCTACAACTGCAAGACCACTCCAGGGCTTTGTTTTCCGCCCAGCCGGCCAGGGGGAATAGGATTAAGAAGAGGCAGAAGTACAGGACGGATGCAACTTGGCCAATAATAATGAAGGGGTCTTCTACGGGCATGCCCCCAATTCAGGTGAGGATTGCGACGTTTGCAACGAGAGTTCAAAATAGGAACTGGGTTGCGGGGCGAAAGGTTAGGCCTCGTTGTTTGGATGTGTGGAGGATGGGGACTACTAGAAGTACAAGGATGGAGGCCAAAAGGGCTAAAACACCCCCTAGTTTGTTGGGGATGGAGCGTAGGATGGCATAGGCAAATAAGAAGTATCACTCAGGTTTAATGTGAGGGGGCGTCATTAGGGGGTTGGCGGGGGTGAAGTTGTCAGGGTCTCCTAGCAGATTCGGGGAGAAGAGGGCCAAGGCGGTAAGGGCAATAAGAAGTGCTATAAAGCCTAGGAGGTCTTTGTAGGAGAAGTAGGGGTGGAAGGAGATTTTGTCTGCGTCTGAGTTTAGGCCAAGGGGGTTGGTGGAGCCAGTCTCGTGTAGGAACAACAGGTGAATGAGGGTGGCACCTGCAATGACGAAGGGAAAGAGAAAATGGAAGGCAAAGAATCGGGTTAGGGTGGCGTTGTCTACTGAGAAGCCCCCTCAAATCCATTGTACAAGGGCATTGCCGATGTAGGGTACGGCAGAGAGGAGGTTGGTGATGACGGTGGCGCCTCAGAAGGACATTTGTCCTCAAGGTAGTACGTATCCAACAAAGGCAGTGATTATTACAAGAAGAAGGAGTACAACACCAACCGTTCAAGTTTCTTTGTAGAGGTAGGAGCCGTAGTATAAGCCTCGTCCGATGTGAGCATAAATACAGATGAAGAAGAAAGAGGCACCGTTGGCGTGAAGGTTGCGGATTAGTCAACCATAGTTTACATCTCGGCAGATGTGACCAATAGAGGAGAAAGCGGTTGCGATATCGGAGGTGTAGTGTATAGCGAGGAAGAGCCCTGTAAGGATTTGAATAATCAGGCAAAGGCCAAGTAGGGAGCCAAAGTTTCATCATACTGAGATATTCGAGGGGGTGGGGAGGTCAACTAGTGCATGGTTTGCGATTTTTAGTAGGGGGTGAGTTTTTCGTAGGCTTGCCATTAAGGTTCTTGTAGTTGAATAACAACGGTGGTTTTTCAAGCCATTAGTCCTGGTTAAAGCCCTGGCAGGAATTATGACCTATATTATGTCTTTGTTTTTATTGGGGTTAGTGCTGGGTTTAGTGGCTGTTGCTTCTAATCCGTCTCCTTATTTTGCTGCTTTGGGGTTGGTGGTGGTAGCAGGTATGGGGTGTGGGGTTTTGGTGGGCCATGGGGGGCCGTTTTTATCTTTAGTTTTATTTTTAATTTACTTGGGCGGGATGTTGGTGGTGTTTGCATATTCGGCAGCACTCGCTGCTGAGCCTTTCCCGGAAAGTTGAGGAAGTCGTCCCGTTTTATTATACATGGTTATGTATGTTGTGGGGGTGGTGGGGATTTCAAGCACTGTGTGGGGTGGGTGATATGAGGCGTCTTGGGTTCCAGCTGATGAGTTTGGGGGGTTTTCTGTGTTTCGGGGAGACATGGGCGGGGTGGCCCTTATGTACTCGGCGGGAGGGGGGATGTTGGTGTTAAGTGCTTGGGTGCTCTTGCTTACGTTGTTTGTTGTCTTGGAGTTAACTCGTGGCCTAAGCCGGGGTACTCTTCGGGCAGTTTAGTTTATGGTTAGGAGAACAGTGAGGGTGAGAGTGAGGAGGAATAAAGCCAGGTATGTTTTAATTAGCCCTTGTTGTGTGTTGCTGGTAGTGGTGATTAAAGGAAGGCTGGTAGCGGCGATGGCTTTGGGGCCCGTTTTTTCGAGTCAGGTTTGGTCTACTATTTGGCTGGCAATTGTTTGTCCTAGGACTAAGTTAATTTTGGGGGTGAGGCGATGGATAATAGTTGGGAAAAACCCAAGCATGTTAGAGAAATGGTGTGTGGGCAGGTTTGGGGTTGCCTGGTATTGTTTACTTGTTAGAGATGCTAGTTCTAAAGCCAGGATAAGCCCGGTAATTGTGACGGCGAGGGCAGCTAGTTTAAGTAGTGGGGGCATGGTTATGATGGGGGTTTTTAGGGGGGTAATGCTAGAGGTGATTAGGAGGCCAGCAACGATACTACCTCAGGCCAAGCGTTTGATGGGGTTGATTACGGCGGGGTTGTTTTCATTGATGGGGGAGAATGAATTAAATCGGGGGTGGCCCATGGATACGAAGTAGATCACGCGCAGGCTATAAATGGCTGTGAAAGAAGTGGCTAAGAGGGTGAGAGTGAGGGCCCAGGCGTTTAGGTGTGATGTGTTTAGGGCTTCAATGATGGCATCTTTTGAAAAGAAGCCTGCCAGGAAGGGGGTTCCGGTTAGGGCTAGGCTCCCAATTGTTAGGCAAGAGGAGGTAAGGGGGGCGAGGTGGTGTATGCCCCCCATTTTACGAATGTCTTGTTCATCGTTTAGGCTATGAATAATGGAGCCTGAGCAGAGGAAAAGTATTGCTTTAAAGAAGGCGTGGGTGCAGATATGTAGGAAGGCGAGTTGAGGTTGGTTAAGTCCGATGGTGACCATTATTAGTCCAAGCTGGCTGGATGTTGAGAAGGCAACGATTTTTTTAATGTCGTTTTGGGTGAGTGCGCAAGTGGCTGTAAAGAGAGTTGTTAGGGCGCCTAAACAAAGGCAGGTGGTTAAAGCAGTTTGGTTATTTTCTAGGAGGGGGCTTATGCGGACTAGCAGGAAGATACCAGCGACGACCATGGTGCTTGAGTGTAGTAGGGCAGATACCGGCGTAGGACCCTCCATGGCAGACGGGAGCCAAGGATGGAGACCAAACTGAGCGGACTTGCCGGTGGCGGCGAGGATTAGCCCTAAGAGTGGAAAGGTTAAATCGAAGTCTTTGGAGGCTATGAAGATTTGTTGTATTTCCCATGAGTTGAGGTTCATGGCTATTCATGCTATAGCAAAGATGAGTCCAATATCTCCGACTCGGTTGTATACAACGGCCTGGAGGGCGGCGGTGTTGGCATCTGCTCGGCCGTACCATCAGCCAATAAGAAGGAAGGATATAATGCCTACACCTTCTCAGCCAATGAACAGCTGGAATATGTTGTTTGCTGTAACTAGAATGATCATGGCGATAAGGAAAATTAAAAGGTATTTGAAGAATCGGTTTATGTTGGGGTCTGCATGTATGTATCAAGATGCAAACTCAAGGATGGACCAGGTCACATAGAGGGCGATGGGGGTAAAGATGATTGAGTAGTGGTCAAATTTAAAGCTAATGTTGATGTCAAAACAGGTGGTGTTTATTCATGTTCAGGAGGTGATGATTGTTTCGGCCCCCTCGTTGAAAAATAGAAACAGGGGGAGAAGGCTGACAAAAAACCCCAGTTTTACTGCTGTTTTAACGTGTGTTGTGGCTCAGTCTGGAGGCTGAATACGAGGGGTTAAAGTTGAGAGTACGGGGTAGGCTAATAATGTAAAAATAATAATTAGACTCGAAGTTATCATTAGTGAAGTGGGGTGCATAGCTGCTACTTGGATTTGCACCAAGAGTTTTTGGTTCCTAAGACCAATGGATGAGCTGTTATCCTTTAGGAGCTGTTCGAGTGAGCCCTGGGGTCCAACCAAGGTCGCGGAGATTAGCAGTCTTCGTTGCTGGCGAGCCTCTCTCGGTGGATAAGGGGATTTTAACCCCTGTCTTTGGAATCACAATCTAATGTTTTGGTTAAACTATATCTACATGAGGCTCATCCTCAAATTAGTTCAGGTTTTAGGATGAGCAAGATTAGGGGGACAAGGTGGAGGGTCATAAGTAGGTGTTCTCGTGTGTGGGAGGGGTTTAAGGCAATAATATGTGTTGGAAGTGGACCCCGTTGAGTTATGAGGAACATATATAAGGAGTAGCTTGCAGTAATAAGTGTCCCGGCTCCGGTTAAGATGATGGTTCACCATGATCAGTTAAATAAAGAAGTAATGATCATTAGTTCACCCATCAGGTTAGGTAGGGGAGGAAGTGCTAGATTAGCAAGGCTGGCAATGAATCATCAGGCTGTTATAAGAGGTAAAACCACTTGGAGTCCTCGGGCTAGTAACATAGTTCGGCTGTGGGTTCGTTCGTAGTTTGTGTTAGCAAGACAGAAAAGTGCGGAGGAGGCCAGTCCGTGGGCAATTATGAGGATAAGAGCGCCAGAGAAGCCCCAGGGGGTTTGAATGAGAATGCCCCCCACAACCAGTCCCATGTGACTAACGGAGGAGTAGGCAATAAGAGACTTAAGATCTGTTTGACGAAGGCAGATGGAGCCGGTTATGATAACCCCTCATAAGGCAAAGACAATAAAGGGGTAGCTTAATTCTTTAGTCAGGGGCTCAAGTATAACTACTATTCGCATTATTCCGTAGCCTCCTAGTTTTAGGAGTACAGCAGCCAGGATTATTGAGCCTGCGACGGGGGCTTCAACATGTGCTTTTGGTAGCCAAAGGTGTACGCCGTATAGGGGCATTTTTACTAAAAAGGCGAGAAGGCAGCCAGCTCACCATAGTTTGTGTGCGTAGGAGGAAAGTCCAACAGGGTCCGAGTATTGGATGGTTAGAAGTGAGAGGGTGCCGGTGCTATTTTGGAGGAGGAGAAGGGCAACAAGAAGGGGGAGGGATCCGGCAAGGGTGTAAAAGAGAAAATAAACACCTGCATTTAGGCGTTCGGTTTGGTTTCCTCAGCGGGTGATGAGAATAAGGGTGGGGATAAGGGTGGCTTCAAATATGATGTAAAATATAATGATTTCGGTAGCTCCAAAAGCTATGATAAGGAAAATTTGGAGGGATGTTAGAAGAGTTAGGAAGGTCCGTTGTCGGTTGAGGGGTTCAGATGCTGTGTGGTTTTGGCTTGCTAGAATCATGAGGGGAAGGAGTCAACAAGTAAGTACTAGAAGGGGGGTAGACAGGGGGTCTGTGGCTATATAGAAGTTAAGACTAGATCAGCCCGTTTCTGTTGTGTTAAGGAACCAGGAGAAGCTGACTAGGGCGATTAGTAGACTGTGTGTCAGAGTGGTGGGTCACAGTCACTTGGGGTGGGCTATTCAAGTGGTGGGGACAAGCATGAGGGTGGGGATTAGAATTTTTAGCATTGTAGGAGGTTTAGGCTTTGGAGTCGGTCGGTGCCGTGGGTGCGTGCTGTGGCTACTAGCAGGGCAAGCCCCGCGCTTGCTTCACAAGCTGAAAATGCTAGTAAAAGTATTGGGGCGGCGGAGAAACTTGTAGAGTCTAGTTGTAAGGTTCAAAGAGAGAGGGCAATAAATAAAGCTAACATTATTCCTTCTAGGCATAGAAGGGCGGAGAGCAGGTGGGTTCGATGGAAGGCTAGGCCGGTTAGTCCTAATATGAAAGCCGATGAGAAGGCAAAGTGAACAGGGGTCATTAGGCAATTATGGATTTTAACCACAAGTTTTTGAGCCGAAATCAAAGGTTTTTCTTAAACTAATTACTTATTCAGCCCACTCTAGGCCCCCTTGGAGTCATTCGTAAATTAGGCCCAAGGTGAGAAGTGTTAGAACAGCGGTGGCCCACAGGAAGGTCATTAAGGGGGCTGTTAGTTGGTCTCCTCATGGGAGGGGTAGAAGGAGGGCGATTTCTAAGTCGAAGAGCAAGAAAAGAATAGCGACTAAAAAGAATCGGAGGGAGAAAGGCAGACGGGCAGAGCCTACGGGGTCAAAGCCGCATTCGTAGGGGGAGAGCTTTTCGTGGTCGGGCGTCATTTGAGGGAGTCAAAAAGATACAAGGGCGAGGATAATAGAAAGAAGGGTGGCGATGGTAATCACAGTTGTAACTAGGTTCATTATTTTTCCTTGGGTTTTAACCAAGACCGGGTGATTGGAAGTCACTTATACTGACATTTAGTACTAGAAAAATTAAGAGCCTCATCAGTAGATTGAGATATAGAGGAATAGTCATACGACGTCTACGAAATGTCAGTATCAGGCGGCTGCTTCGAATCCGAAGTGGTGCTCGGATGTAAAATGGTGCATAATCTGACGGATCAGACAAACGGCCAAAAAGGTGGAGCCAATAATTACATGGAGGCCATGAAAGCCGGTGGCCACAAAAAAGGTAGAGCCATAGACACCGTCTGCAATTGTAAAGGGGGCTTCATAGTACTCCAAGCCTTGAAGAAATGTGAAATAAAAGCCAAGGAGGATTGTTAGTGTGAGGGATTGGACTGCTTGTTTTCGTTCTCCTTCCATGATGCTGTGGTGGGCCCAGGTTACTGTTACCCCGGAAGCAAGGAGAACAGCTGTGTTGAGTAGGGGAACTTCAAAGGGGTCTAAGGTAGTGATGCCTGTAGGGGGTCAGCAGCCACCTAGTTCGGGGGTGGGTGCGAGGCTCGCATGGTAAAAGGCTCAAAAGAAGCCTAGGAAGAAGAAGACTTCAGAGGTAATGAAAAGAACTATTCCGTAGCGAAGCCCTTTTTGGACGGGGGGTGTGTGGTGGCCTTGGAAGGTGCCTTCTCGTACGATGTCTCGTCATCATTGGAACATGGTGAGTAGAAGAAGTACCATCCCAAGTGTTATGAGGGTTGTTGATTGGAAGTGGAATCAGGTTGCTAGGCCTGATGTTATCAGTAGGGCAGCAATGGCCCCTGTGAGAGGTCATGGGCTGGGGTCAACTATGTGGTATGCGTGTGCTTGATGGGCCATTATACGTTTTCTTGAAGGTAAAGAGTTAAGAGAAGGACAAAGACGTAGGCTTGGATCATAGCGACAGCAATTTCTAGGAGGGTTAGGAGAACAAGAACTGAAGAGGTTAGTAGGGCTACAACGGGCATTGAGGAGAGGAGAACAAAAGCGGCTGTGGAGATGAGTTGAATTAAAAGATGGCCGGCGGTGAGATTGGCAGTGAGTCGGACTCCTAGTGCGAGGGGACGGATGAATAGGCTAATTGTTTCGATGACAATAAGTACGGGGATAAGAGGGCCTGGGGTTCCTTCTGGGAGGAGATGACCTAAGGCGTGGGTTGGTTGGTTTCGCATGCCAATAATTACGGTTGCAAGTCATAGGGGAGTAGCAAGGCCCAGATTTAAGGAGAGTTGTGTTGTGGGGGTAAAAGTGTAAGGGAGGAGGCCTAGCATATTTATGGTGATTAGAAAAATCATTAGAGAGGTTAGGAGAGCAGCTCATTTGTGGCCCCCTAGGTTTAAGGGAAGAAGAAGTTGTTGAGTAAAACGGTTGATGAATCAGCCTTGGAGGGCTAGGAAACGGCTATTAAGCCAACGGGCTGTAGGGGCGGGGTATATGATCCAGGGGAGGGTCATAGCGAGGGCGATTAGGGGAACTCCTAGGAGCGTGGGGCTTATAAACTGGTCGAAGAGGCTTACTGTCATGGTCAGGTTCAGGATTCTGTTTTAGGTTTTTCGGCGCTTTGGAGTGTCGGTTCATTTGGGAAGGTGTGGGCCACTACTTTGGAAGGAATGACGGCTAGGAAGACTAGTCATGAAAAGACTAGGATTGCAAATCAAGGTGCGGGGTTGAGTTGAGGCATGTCGCTAGGGGTGGTTGGGAGTCACCAATCTTTAGCTTAAAAGGCTAACGCTGTTCCCCGTTTAGCTTCTTAGCGAGGCGTCTTCAAGTATTCGTGATGATCAGTTTTCAAAGTGTTCTAGGGGGACTGCTTCAACTACAATGGGCATAAAGCTGTGATTTGCTCCGCAGATTTCGGAGCATTGGCCGTAGAAGATACCGGGGCGGGATGCAATGAAGGCTGTTTGATTGAGGCGTCCTGGGACTGCGTCTATCTTAATTCCGAGGGCCGGAACTGCCCACGAGTGGAGAACGTCATCAGCAGAGACTAACACTCGGATTGGGGATTCTACTGGGATTACTATTCGGTGGTCGGCTTCTAAGAGTCGGAATTGGCCGGGGTTTAAGTCTTGTGTGGGGATTATGTAAGCATCAAACCCGAGGTCTTCATAGTCAGTGTATTCGTAGCTTCAGTATCATTGATGGCCGACAGCTTTAATAGTAAGGAGGGGACTGTTGATTTCATCTATAAGGTAGAGAATGCGTAGAGAGGGGAGGGCGATGAGGATGAGAATAATTGCTGGGAGGACGGTCCAGATGATCTCAATTTCTTGGGAGTCTAGGATGTACTTGTTGGTTAATTTTGTGGAGACTATGGCTACAATAATGTAAAGTACTAAGGTACTGATTAGAAAGACGATTATTAAGGCGTGGTCGTGAAAATGAAGAAGTTCTTCTATAACAGGTGAAGCTGCATCTTGAAATCCTAGTTGGGAGGGATGGGCCATTGGGGGTTAAGACACGCGGGGTTTCAACCCACAACTCTGCCTTGACAAGGCGGTGTAATGTACTATTTTACTAGTGTCTTATGAAGAAAGTGACAGAGCGGTTATGTGGTTGGCTTGAAACCAGCTTATGGGGGTTCGACTCCTCCCTTTCTCGTTAGTTTGATTGAACTAGAACAAATGCAGGCTCCTCGAATGTGTGGTAGGGAGGGGGGCAGCCGTGTAGTCACTCTACATTGGTTGTTGTGAGTTCTACTGCGAGAACTTCACGTTTGGCAGCGAATGCTTCTCAAATAATGAACAGGAACATAATTACTGCCACTAGGGAGATTAAGGACCCAATTGAGGACACGGTATTTCATAGGGCGTAGGCATCCGGATAGTCGGAGTACCGTCGGGGTATTCCAGCCAGGCCTAGGAAGTGTTGGGGGAAGAAGGTGAGGTTAACACCAAGGAACATTACTCCGAAGTGAATTTTTGTTCAAGTGCTGTGAAGGGTGTACCCTGAAAATAGAGGGAACCAGTGAACGAAGCCAGCCACGATGGCGAATACGGCTCCTATAGACAGGACGTAGTGAAAATGGGCGACTACGTAGTAGGTGTCGTGTAGGACAATGTCAAGGGATGAGTTGGCAAGCACAATTCCTGTTAGTCCTCCGACAGTGAAAAGAAAGATGAAGCCAAGAGCTCATAGAAGGGGGGTCTCCCATTTGATGGAGCCTCCGTGAAGAGTGGCAAGCCAGCTAAAAACTTTAACGCCCGTGGGGATGGCAATGATTATTGTAGCTGATGTAAAGTAAGCACGTGTGTCTACATCTATGCCCACTGTAAATATGTGGTGGGCTCATACGATGAAGCCGAGAAGGCCGATAGCCATTATAGCTCATACCATGCCCATGTATCCGAAAGGTTCTTTTTTCCCTGAGTAGTAGGCCACAATGTGGGAGACTATTCCGAAGCCTGGGAGAATGAGGATATAGACTTCAGGATGGCCAAAGAACCAAAAGAGGTGTTGATAAAGGATGGGGTCTCCCCCGCCTGCTGGATCGAAGAAGGTGGTATTAAGGTTTCGGTCTGTTAGGAGCATTGTAATGCCGGCAGCAAGGACCGGAAGGGAGAGAAGCAGTAAGACGGCTGTAATAAGGACAGACCACACGAAAAGCGGGGTCTGGTACTGGGAGATAGCAGGGGGTTTCATGTTAATGATGGTTGTAATAAAATTAATTGCTCCAAGGATGGAAGAAATCCCTGCTAGATGTAAAGAGAAGATTGTCAAGTCGACAGAGGCCCCCGCGTGGGCCAGGTTTCCAGCAAGGGGAGGGTAAACTGTTCACCCGGTTCCGGCGCCTGCTTCGACCCCTGAAGAGGCGAGGAGAAGTAAAAAAGAGGGGGGAAGGAGTCAAAAGCTCATGTTATTCATTCGAGGGAATGCTATGTCGGGGGCCCCGATCATCAGGGGGACAAGTCAGTTTCCGAATCCTCCGATCATAATTGGCATTACTATAAAGAAAATTATTACGAAAGCATGCGCCGTAACGATTACATTATAAATTTGGTCGTCCCCTAAAAGGGCGCCGGGTTGGCTTAGCTCAGCTCGAATTAGGAGGCTTAGGGCTGTGCCCACTATTCCGGCTCAGGCACCAAATACTAGATATAGGGTGCCAATGTCTTTGTGATTAGTCGAGAAGAATCATCGTGTGATGGCCACAGGTAGGATGGCTGAGTTTTAAGCGGTGGATTGTAGACCCATAGACAGAGGTTTGAGTCCTCTTCTTACCAAAAAGCCCCAAGGTGTTCAACATATAAGATTGCAAATCTTAAGAGGCAGACTAACTCCTGCTGGGGCTTTCCCTCGCCTCTACCCGTAAGACAAGGCGAGGGAAAGGTAGGTGGATGCTCTCTGGTTTGAGCACTTAGCTGTTAACTAAGAATTTGTAGGATCGAGGCCTACCCACCTAGAAAAGGCTTTAGCTTAATTAAAGTGTCTGTTTTGCATGCAGGAGATGTGGGTTAGTATCCCGCAAGTCTTATCAGGGACTGGGGGATTCTCACCCTCACTTAGGGCTTTGAAGGCCCTTGGTCTTTTATTAGCCTAAGTCTCTTAGAGTGTCAAGAGTGCAACTGCGGCAGGGGTAAGGGGGAGTAGGAGGAGGGCGGCTGTGGTTGAGATAGCAAGGGGCATCGTGGCTTGTAAGGAAGGAAGGCGTCAGGGGGTCGTGCCAGCAGTGTTGTTGGGGGACATGGTAAGAGTTATAGCATATGAGAGGCGTAAGTAAAAGTATAGGCTGATGAGTGCGGTTAGTGCTGCGAGGGTAGCGGTAGTGGCCAGGTCTTGTTTCGTTAGTTCTTGTAAAATGAGCCACTTTGGTATAAATCCTGTAAGTGGGGGAAGCCCTCCCAAAGAGAGTAGGACGAGAGGGGTTAAAGATGTAAGGGCGGGGGCCTTTGCTCAGGATGTGGCAAGGGCATTAATATTGGTGGAACTATTAAGTTTAAATACAAGAAATGTTGAGAATGTTAAGATAAGGTATGTGATAAGGGTGAGGAGTGTCAAGGCGGGTGAGAATTGTATAATTAAGACTATTCATCCAAGGTGGGCGATGGAGGAGTAGGCCAGAATTTTACGCAGTTGTGTTTGGTTCAAACCACCCCAGCCCCCTACAAGGGTTGATGTGAGCCCTAGTGCAATAAGAAGTGTGGAGTTTGAGGGGTGGACTTGGATAAGTAGGGCGAATGGGGCCAACTTTTGTCAAGTGGACAGAATAAGTCCCGTAGTAAGGTCTAGACCTTGCAGGACTTCGGGGAGTCAGGAATGAAGGGGGGCGAGACCCACTTTTAGTGCGAGGGCAAGGGTAATTAGGGTGATAGGAAGGGGGTGCGATATTTGTTGAATGTCCCATTGTCCTGTAAGTCAGGCGTTTGTAGTACTTGCAAACAGCAGCATTGCGGCCCCGGTGGCTTGTGTGAGGAAATATTTAGTGGTAGCTTCAACTGCTCGGGGGTGATGGTGTTGAGCCATCAGGGGAAGGATGGCGAGGGTATTTATTTCGAGGCCCATTCAGGCGAGTAGTCAGTGGGAGCTAGCGAATGTGAGGGTGGTTCCTAGTCCTAGACCAAAGAGAAAGGTGGACAAGATGTATGGGTTCATTAGTAAAGGAGGGAGTTTAACCAACATGTTTGGGGTATGGGCCCAAGAGCTTAATTAGCTGACCTTACTAGGAAGTGGTGTAGTGGAAGCACTAAGAGTTTTGATCTCTTTAGGTAGGGTTCGAGCCCCTTCTTTCTAAGGAGTTGGGGGGATTTTAACCCTCATGAGTCACTCTATCAAAGTGGCCCTTTACTTCAGGCACAGCTCCGTGGTTACAGCTGTGGGGGCAGTCCAGCAAAGGCAATGGGGAGGGCGAGGTGTCAGATAACCAAGGCAAGGGTGAGGGGCAGGAAATTTTTTCAGATTAAATGTATAAGTTGGTCGTACCGAAAGCGGGGGTATGAGGCTCGTACTCAGAGGAAAAGCACTGAGAGGAGGGCTGCTTTGGTTATTAGGTTGACAGCGGTAAGTTCGGGGAAAGAGGGGATGTGAGAGGCCCCTAGGAAAAGGGCGGCTGAAAGGGTGTTTATTAATAAGATATTGGCGTACTCTGCCAGAAAGAATAGGGCGAAGGGGCCTCCTGCGTATTCTACATTAAATCCTGAGACTAGTTCGGATTCCCCTTCTGTAAGATCAAAGGGGGCCCGGTTTGTCTCAGCGAGGGTGGAGATGTATCATATAGCGGCGAGGGGTCAGGCGGGTAAAATTAATCAAACACTTTCTTGAGCAACATTAAATGTTTGTAAGGTGAAGCCTCCAGTAAAAATAATGATATTTAGTAGGATTAGTCCTAGGCTGACCTCATATGAAATAGTTTGGGCTACTGCCCGCAGTGCCCCAATAAGGGCGTATTTTGAATTAGATGCTCAGCCTGAGCCTAAAATTGAATAGACTGCGAGGCTAGATAGGGCAAGGATGAATAAAATACCCAGATTGAGGTCAATAACAGGGTAAGGCAGGGGTATGGGGGCTCAAAGAGTGAGGGCGAGGGTCAGGGCTAGTATGGGTGCAAGGAGAAATAGGACGGGGGAAGAGGTGGAAGGGCGAATGGGCTCTTTTGTGAAGAGCTTGAGGCCGTCAGCGATGGGTTGTAGTAACCCGTAGGGCCCAACAACGTTAGGACCCTTGCGGAGTTGTATGTACCCAAGCACTTTTCGTTCTAGGAGGGTGAGGAAAGCGACGGCCAGGAGAACTGGTACAATAAAGGTGAGGGGGTTGAGAATGTGTGTAATGAGGGTGGATGTCATAGTTAAGGAGAGGGTTTGAACCTCTGTGGAAAGGGCTTAGGTCTTTTGCAATTACCGGGCTCTGCCACCTTAACTTGCCTTTTTCTTAGGCAGAGGGGCATGCCCTTTTGCCTATTTTAGTTGACTTCACTAGGTGGGGGAGAGGCGTGCCTTGGGCAGGGGCCTCTTCTTTTCGGTCCTTTCGTACTAGAAAAGAACATAGCATAGATAGAAACTGACCTGGATTACTCCGGTCTGAACTCAGATCACGTAGGACTTTAATCGTTGAACAAACGAACCCTTAATAGCGGCTGCACCATTAGGATGTCCTGATCCAACATCGAGGTCGTAAACCCCCTTGTCGATATGGGCTCTAAAAGAGGATTGCGCTGTTATCCCTAGGGTAACTCGGTCCGTTGATCGGCATTGCCGGATCTTGATGGTCAGAAGTTCTGTTTATTAGAGCTGTAGCTCTTAGTTGTAGGAAGAGTGTTCCCGTTCCACGTGGGGGTTCTTTAATTCCCCGCGGTCGCCCCAACCAAAGACATTAGGGCAGGGTCCACTTAGTTTAGTCCTTTATTCAGGGGGGTTTAATGTGGGCTGCTTTAGTGTCTAAAGCTCCATAGGGTCTTCTCGTCTTATGTTTGTATCCCCGCTTCTGCACGGGGAGATCAGTTTCATTGACTTGAAAGAGGAGACAGTTAAGCCCTCGTTATGCCATTCATACGGGTCTCCATTTAAAAGACAAGTGATTGCGCTACCTTCGCACGGTCAAAATACCGCGGCCGTTAAACAAATAGTCACAGGGCAGGCGGGACCTCTTATTTTTGAGGTTACAAGAGGCGATGTTTTTGGTAAACAGGCGAGGCTTAGTGTGTTTGCCGAGTTCCTTCTCTTTCTTTTAGTCTTTCCCTAGGGGCACGCCTGTGTGGGGTTAACGGTTGGTTTTTGGATATTTTTCTAGTTGTTTGGTCTATGACCCAATGCCCTCTTTGTTTGGGGCCGTTAAGTGTCGGTGGGGGGTCCGCTCCGACTTACACGCGTGCGGGGAGAGAGCCTTAGACTCTCTTATTACTCATATTAGCATAGTCACTCCCATGGGGGCATGGGACGGTCCAGTATGGTTAGGGGGGTAAGATTGGGTGATCAGGATAAGAAGGGTTTAGGGACATGTTCGAGCTTTAACGCTTTCTAAGGGGGTGGCTGCTTTTAGGCCCACCAGAACATTTAGCTTTAATTATTATGATCTTTACCCTCCTGGTAAAGTTGTGTCTTGATTCAAAGGGGCTGTACCCCCTTTGACTAACTCTCTCGGTTTCTTTGATGCATCAATAGGGGTTAAACTAGGGTGAAAAGAGAAGCCAAGAGGCTGAACTTCTATTCATTTCTTGGACAACCAGCTATAACTAGGTTCGGTAGGTTTATCACCTCTACTCAAAGCTCTCCCCACTCTTTTGCCACAGAGACGGGTACGCCCTATTAATAGGCTGTCTTGGAGTAGCTCACGCAGTTTCGGGGCGTCAAACTAAAGTACTCTTTGCTTGGGGTACACTCGCTAAATCATGATGCAAAAGGTACGAGGGTTGAGCTCTGCTTTTTTAGGCTTTACTGGGTTATTTCATTTCTCTTTCAGCATTCCCTTGCGGTACTTTCTCTATCGCGCCGTAGTCCCTTTTCTATCGCCTATACTCAGGGGGAAAAATGGTTTGTTTAATTTAAATACTGGGGTACTTAGGGGTTATTAACAGGGGTTGGTTGAAATTGTTTCGGTGGGCTAGCTGTTGGGCATCAGGGCGACCCGGCTTGCACGGGTGACTTCTCAGTGTAAGGGAGGTGCTTTTCTATCTTAGCTACACTCTGATTTTTCCAAGCGCACCTTCCGGTACACTTACCATGTTACGACTTGCCTCCCCTTTTAAATTATTAGGTCTTAATTAGTTGATTGGTGTTTTTGGGGAGAGTGACGGGCGGTGTGTGCGCGCTTCAGGGCCAGTTTCAGCGGGACGCTCTATTTCCTGCTTACTGCTAAATCCTCCTTCAGATGTACGTTTCAGTACATCATTCGTGTTCGCTGTAGTAGCGAATGTAGCCCATTTCTTCCCCCTCCATACGCTACACCTCGACCTGACGTTTTAGGTTGTACCAGTTTTGCTTACTATTGGCCCCTCACAGGGTAAGCTGACGACGGCGGTATATAGGCGGGTTAAACAAGGAAGGGTGAGGTTGAACGGGGGGTATCGGTTCTAGAACAGGCTCCTCTAGGTGGATCTAAAGCACCGCCAAGTCCTTTGGGTTTTAAGCTATTGCTCGTAGTTCCCGGGCGGATAGTGGGTGTATAGTACTATCAATGTTTAGGGCTAGGCATAGTGGGGTATCTAATCCCAGTTTGTTCCTTAGCTTTCGTGGGTTCAGATCAAATAAAGCCACTTTCGTGGTTGAACTTCCTGTCTTCGGTTGCGTATAACAGCCTTGAAGATGTTTGGCTTTAGTATGAGGTTTATAACTTAACCACTCTTTACGCCGGTGTTTGTCAACTTGGGCCTCTCGTATAACCGCGGTGGCTGGCACGAGTTTTACCGGCCCTCTTAGCTTTAACTAAGTCAAGTTTTCACTTATGGCTTAATGTTTATCACTGCTGAGGTCCCTTGAGGGTGTGGCTAAGCAAGGCGTCATGGGCTCGGTAGGGTGTGCCTGATACCTGCTCCTTGTTCCCGGTCGGGGAACTGAGGGCATTCTCACAGGGGTGCGGATACTTGCATGTGTAAGTTTGGCTAAAGTTGATAATAAAGTCAGGACCAAGCCTTTGTGCCCGCGGGGCTTTCTAGGGCCCATCTTAACATCTTCAGTGTTATGCTTTAGTTAAGCTACGCTAGC